CACACTTCCACTGTAGTGTCCGAGTAGATACTGTGACTTTCTCTCGAACCATAGTAATATTATTTGATTAGATCATGGAATCGTTTATTTCTCTTGTTTCTCTGAAAATGGCTTCAATATTCATTTCTACACACGTCTTTTTTTCGGAGGTCTACAGCCATTATGTGGCATAGGAGTTACATCCCGTACAAAAGTTAATAATATACCACTTCTACGAATAGCTCGTAATGCTGCGTCTCTTCCGAGACCGGGGCCTTTTATCATGACTTCTGCTCGTTGCATACCTTGATCTACTACTGTACGAATAGCATTTCCTGCTGCGGTTTGGGCAGCAAATGGCGTCCCCCTTCTCGTACCCTTGAATCCACAAGTACCGGCAGATGCCCAAGAAACCACCCGACCCCGTATATCTGTAACAGTAACAATGGTGTTATTAAAAGTTGCTTGAACATGAATAACTCCCTTTGGTATTCTACGTGTACTCTTACGTAAACCAATACGTCCATTTCTACGTCTCGGTATAGCTTTTGCCATATTTTATCATCTCATAAATATGCATCAGAGAAAGATGGATATATCCATTTCATGCCAAAACAGATTCCTTATTTGTACATCAGTTCCTTTAGGGAGTCTGATTATCCTTGTCTTTGTTTATGTTTCGGGTTGGGACAAATTACTATAATTCGTCCCCGTCTACGGATTAATCGACATTTTTCACAAATTTTACGAACAGAAGCTCTTATTTTCATATTATTTATTCCTTACCTTAATTCTAATTTGGAAGAAAAAAAGTTTCTTTTAATTTTCCACCTTGAATCGTATTCCCACAAAAGGGATCTTGAAGTGGAAAAAACGACCTAATCTTTTGAATCCTTATTACGGAGTCGGTATATTATACGTCCTCTGGTGGAATCATAACGACTTACTTCAATTTTGACTCGATCTCCTGGCAGTATCCGTATAAAACTACGTCGGATCTTTCCTGAAACATAACCTAGAACCAGATCTTCATTATCCAAACGAACCCGGAACATACCGTTGGGAAGCGATTCAGTAATTAAACCTTCATGAATCCATTTTTCTTCTTTCATTCCAAATTTTTGTTCTTTCATTCCAAATAAAGCCCCCTTGGGGTATCAATTAATGGAGGAGGAAGGGTATTAGACAACTTGCTCTTTTTATTTTTCTTTTTTTTACAAATAGGAAGTTTCATACTTAACTTGGATATTAAAAGGATTACCATATATAACACAAAATTTCTCCGCCTATTTTTTCTTCTCGAGCTTCTCGGTCTGTCATTATACCTCGAGAAGTAGAAAGAATTACAATTCCCATCCCACCTAAAATTCTAGGAATTCGTTGATAGTTAGAATAGATTCGTAGACCAGGCCGACTGATCCGTTTTAAATTAAAAATATTTCTATAGGGTCTTTTTCTATTCCTTCTATGTCGTAAGGTTAAAACCAAAAAGGGTTTGTTGTTTTCGCGATGCTTTCTCACGTTTTCGATAAACCCTTCTCGTAAAAGGATTTTAACAATACTTTCGGCAATATTAGTAGATCCTATTCGAACCACTCTTTTTCTATCCATATCGGCATTTCGTATAGAGGTTATTATCTCAGCAATAGTGTCCCTACCCATGATGAACTAAATTTTTTGATGTTTCCAAATTGGATATAATCAACATGTTTTTCTTTTTTTACTTATTTTTTTATGAATATGAATTATTAAAGGTATATGCGTAAGACACAATCTACTAACGAATCTTTTTTTTAATACCCCTTATAAACACATCACGATCTTATTTTATAATACCTCAGGAGCCAATGAAACTATTTTAGTAAAATTTAATTGTCTCAATTCCCGGGCGATGGCACCAAAAATCCGAGTTCCTTTTGGATTTCCTTCTTGATCAATAACAACTGCAGCATTGTCGTCATATCGTATTATCATACCGTTATCACGTTTGAGTTCTTTACAAGTACGTACAATTACAGCTCTGACTACTTCTGATCTTTCTAGAGGCATGTTTGGCACTGCTTCTTTGATCACAGCAACAATAACGTCACCAATATGAGCATATCGGCGGTTGCTAGCTCCTATGATTCGAATACACATTAATTCTTGAGCCCCGCTGTTATCCGCTACGTTTAAATGGGTCTGAGGTTGAATCATATCATTTTTGAATCTTTTCTTTCGATGAAGAAAACAAAAAAAAAAGAAATATTGTTTGTCAAAAAGGAAACCCGCAATTTTTTGTTATCTCCAAGAGTTATTTCTCTTGGTTTTACATCTTTATCCCGAAATAATGAATTGAGTTCGTATAGGCATTTTAGATGCTGCTATTGAAATAGCCCTTCTAGCTATATTTTCTGTTACTCCACTCATTTCATAAAGTATTCGACCGGGTTTAACAACAGCTACCCAATATTCAGGGGATCCTTTTCCTGAACCCATCCGGGTTTCCGCGGGTCTTAGTGTAACTGGTTTGTCTGGAAAAATGCGTACCCAAAATTTTCCGTCACGACGCGCATTTCGTGTCATTGCTCGTCGGCCCGCTTCTATTTGTCTAGATGTGATCCAAGCAGGTTCAAGTGCTTGAAGAGCATACTTACCGAAACAAATATTATTACCTCGATAAGATATTCCTTTCATTCTTCCTCTATGTTGTTTGCGGAATCTGGTTCTTTTAGGGTTATAGTTGATGGTTTTTTTTTTTGAATTCCACCTCTACTTCAGAACCGGACATGAGATTTTCACCTCATCCGGCTCCTCGCGACGAAATAAAAGTATTCAAAATCTAAAATAGTGAATTGGAATGAAGATTATATCTTCATTCAGATATACATGTATTTGTTGAGTAATAAATAAAATCTTTAAGATTTCATCGAATCTAATTTATCTAACCTATTAGATTCGTAAGTTGTATATCTTGTTGAAATAGATAACTAAAAATTTTCTATTTTATTCTAAATTTCAAAAAATTGAAGATACAGATCAAGAAATAGAATTTCAATTATTTGTACAAACATCTAAAAAGACTATTTTGTTTTTCATTTTTAGAATGTTCTAACCCATTTTTGTTTTGTAGTTAACATATTGCCCTAAATTTAGCAAAGAGTTTCGCGGGCGGATATTGACTCTTTCAATCCCTATTTCCGTTTCAATTGTAGGATTAGCTCGTGTTTTCTCAGCTAGATGAATAGAGTTTCGGTACGTTCCGCCATCCCGACCTGTGAATCATTAAGATTCGTTTTTCAATCATAAAAATTTTGGCATTCACGGGTTTCATCGTTCCCATCGCTTCTTATTCAATGGTTAGGTCTTAATTCTACAATGGAGCTAACGATGAAATTAAATTTGTTTTTGAGTCAATTTTCTCAGTCTTTATTGGCTCGTAGCTCTTTATTTTTGATTTATAAGCAGATTCATTCTATTATGGATGAATCGGTATTGATGCTTTATTACACTGCTTTTTTGAAGTTATTTTTATAGACCTTACATATTGGAATTTTATGTCATTCATATTCTTTTTCTGTCTTTCTCTCATATTTCCATTTATCCACACCTTTCTCTATTTTGCTTTACGACTTATAATTTATAATCGGGTTCATTTTTTATGCAAAAATTGTCAGTTGCTACAAAGATATGCCCAATGGATCATATTTTGACTGAGACTTTAGGTCCAGATAATGCGAAGTGATGAGTTGGTTATTTCTTCTATAGTAATTAGTTCATACTGCGGGCTTGGTTTTTATCCTACCCCTAAAAAAACCAACGAGTCACACACTAAGCATAGCAATTATATCAAATAAATGGTCAATCTAATTTTTATTCAACCCCATAAAAATATACTAAAAAATAGACTCTAAAAATCAATAGACGAGTTTCTTTTTTTATTGGATAATTGGATAGAAGGAAAAGATAAGGAAAGGTTTATTTTTTCATTCCTCGTCTATAAATATCCAAATTTTGATGCCTAATACCCCATAGATTGTTTGAACTGTATAGGAACAATAATCAATTTGAGCTCGGATAGTTTGTAGGGGAACCCTACCCTCTCTGATCCATTCAACACGTGCAATTTCTTTTCCGTCGATACGCCCTGCAATTTGCACTTGAATTCCTTTTGTATCTGCTTGTTCAGTTAATTCAATAGCTTTTTTCATTGCTTTTCTAAATGAAACTCTATTCTTTAATTGTCCGGCTATAAATTCTGCAAGAATATTAGGGTTTCCATAAGGTTTTGCAATTCTTGTGATAGCAATATTCAGTTTTCGGTTTATGTTTACACAATTCAATTCTTTTTGTAAATTTGTTTGTAATTCTTCGATTCCCCGCGGACGACTTTCTATTAATAACTTTGGAAATCCCATAAAAATTATGACCTGGATCAGATCGATTCTTTTTTGAATCTCTATACGTGCAATTCCCTCGACTCCAGAGGGTATTCTCATATTTTTTTGTACATAATTCTTGATACAATTTCTGATTTTTTGATCTTCTTGTAAACCCTCAGAATACTTTTTTGGTTGGGCAAACCAAAGGGAGTGATGACCTTGAGTTGTACCAAGTCTGAAACCAAGTGGATTTATTTTTTGTCCCATATTCCCCCACTGCTATACATATCATAATACGCCGTAGCTGTATATTTTTTTTTCCATTTTGGTTTTTTTAACGAATCTATCTCTACATATTCATCATCTAAAGATATGTCTTTCATTACAATAGTTATATGGCAGGTTGATCTTTTTATCGGAAAACTACGTCCTCTAGCTCGAGGTTTTAATTTCTTTACAGTGCTGCCCTCGTTGACTTCGGCTTGGCTAATAACTAAATTGGCTTCATTAGAACCCATATTGTAACTAGCATTAGCTGCCGCTGAATAAACTAATTTAAAAATAGGATAACATGCCCGATAAGGCATGAGTTCTAGTATCATAAGTGTTTCCTCGTAGGAACGTCCACGAATCTGATCAATTACCCTTCGTGCTTTGTCA